AGAAGCAACTGTCTCTTGTACAGATCATTTATTAATCTACTATAACTATAGCATACCCCCCTTTCACGAATTGCTGCATTTATTCGAGTGATCCACAAACGACGAAAATTTATTTTTTGCCTATCCCTATCCCGATGAGCCGAAACCAAAGCTCTTATTTTTTGTTGAGTAATAGTTCGAGTAAGTCTTGAATGAGCCCCCCGAAAGCTTGATGCAAATAAACGAATTTTTGTTCTACGTCTCCGAGCGATATATCCCCGTCTAATTCTGGTCATTGAATAAATGAAACTTTAACGAATAACTAATAGATTTCCTTTCTTTCAGTTATTCTTTTGCCCCTTTCCTAGTATATTAATAACAAAACGGATTTTTCCAATGTATAAACTAAAAATTCCAATGGCTTTGGCTACTATAACCTTCCCAACCACGATTTTTTATTTTTTCTAGGCATTTCACCTCGAAATACGAAATTGTACTTAAAAAATAGCAATGATAAAGAAATAGTGGATTCCATCGTTTCTATGGTTACTTCTTAAACGGTGAGGTCTTCTCTATACACCGGAGCCTTTACTTCATTTAATCAATGTTATTGCTAACTTGTATAGTTCACATTCTTCGGCTCTACCCATGAATTATCCAGTAATAGGTCTTTCACAACGAGCTCTACCTATACAGTAACGGTATTTAATTATGAAAGTTGGCTGGGTAGCTGACCCTGTTAGTCCGTTCTTGCAAGAGGCGTCTAGGTTAACTAAGATTTCCTCCGCTTAATGGATAACCATTTGCTACCAATGGAGAATTGCTTCTCATCTTGAATTGAGGTGAGTGGTTTTACACCAATAGAAACCATAAATTTCATACACAATAAAAGGGATATGATCCATTTTCTTATTTTTAGATAGTAAATGTAGTTCGTTTTTCCGTTCTATCCTATTTGATCATTGATATTTGAACATTGTCCTCTTTCCTTTGTTCTAGTTCATGATCTGAACGAGTCGCACATACACCCTAGTACATGTTCCTCGACGCTGAGGGCATCCCCGAAGCGCGGGGGATTTTGTGACATTTCTAATTGGCTGTCTTGTATTTCTAATAAGTTGTTTAATCGTTGGCATGTTGAATCATATACATAATGGACTGGTTTAGATCGATCCTAACCGGATGATTATGAATTACAATTACAATAGTAAATAAAAATCATAGAATATTAAACTCGGCAGGGTGAATTTTAAATCACGACTTGACGTGAAATTGAAATAAAGGCTATTCTCATTCAACCGCTACAAGATCAACAATTCCATAAGCTTGGGCTTCTGTTGCTGACATAAAAACATCTCTTTCCATGTCTTCGGATACAACCCATAAAGGTTTGCCCGTTCTTTGTACATAAACCCTTGTCAGGGTTTCACGTAGTTTCAGCAGTTCTCCCACTTCCAGGATGAATTCTCCCGTTGCTACTTCAGAAAAAGAACCAGCAGGTTGATGGATCATTACCCTGATGATATAAGATAATAAAAAGTTTCTCTATTTCGCACGATGAGGGGAAGATAAAAGAAAGATAAAAGAATAACAAGAAAAAAGATAGAATCGAACAACCGTACGGGCATTATGCATTGCATACGGCTCTACAATAAAATTGACCCTTACCTTCAAAAAATAGGATCGATTAGACCCCGATCGGTAAATGATCAACTTACCACCCTTCCTTTCGGAGGAATTCAAAAATACTATGATGGCTCCGTTGCTTTATATATTTATTATATTTTTTTGTCTGTGATTTGTCTGTCATTCAGCAATCCCAAAGTTGCTTTTTTGATCAAATAAACTAATGAAAAAAGAATTTTTTTTTTTTTTTGCTCTATACTATAAATATTGTTAATAGACCTCTGGTGTGAAAAAAAGTTTGTGACGCTGAACTGGACTTCCGATAATAAAATAGGAAATACCTTTTTCTCATATTACTCTCTCGATACATAATCTAATGTTTTGAAAACAGAATTTCTTATATCGAATTCAAAGTGCCATGCTATTATTACTTAATATTCATATTTCATATGGCGAAGGCATAGTCTTCTTTTTTCTCTCAAATAAAAGCCTCATTGGCGCCAAGCGTGAGGGAATGCTAGACGTTTGGTAATTTCTCCTCCTACCAGGATAAAAGATCCCATTGAAGCGGCTGATCCCATGCATATTGTATGTACATCTGGTTGCACAAATTGCATAGTATCATAAAGAGCGACCCCCGGTATTACCCATCCGCCAGGAGAGTTTATAAACAAATACAGATCTTTGGTATCATCCTCGATACTGAGATATATCATAAGACCAATAAGTTGATTTGAGATCTCACTATCAACCTCTTGACCTAAAAAAAGTAATCTTTCTCGATAAAGTCGGTTGATTAGGGTCAAATTGTATCCCCTCGAAACCGTACAGGCGCCTTTTGACGCATACGGTTCAAAAAAAATCAATGTGTAGATTCCAATACTTTTTCTTTTTT